AGACTATTATAAATAACTATTTTCATTAAAAAAAAAAGAAGAAAAGTAGGAAATTACTAAAAAAAACATTAATACATAAAAAAAATACAATAAAATATACGAAGAAATTCGGCCACCTCCTACATATTTGATAACCTCACCCATAAAAAAACTTGTAATACCGACTCCATTAGGAATTCCGTCAATTATTCGTATATCAAAAAAAGAATTTAGTTTAGCTAATCTTCTTACACTCTCAATTAAAGATACTTCATAAAAAGCATCTATGTAAGCACGATTATATGACCAATCATATATGCCTTTTTTGATTTGATCTCCAATAATCTTTTTAGAAAAATTCATCTTTCCTAAATTTAATAAGTTTAAATTGAGGAAAGATGAATAAACAGGCTTATATAAAAAAGACCCTATAAATATTCCGAAAAAAGCTATACTGACCGAAAAAGTTGCATTTGTCACAAATTCAGACCAATCCACAGACTTTTCGGAATTTTGATGTAAAAGATTTATAGAAGGAATTAACAATTTTGATAATATATCCAAATCGTGATTGAAAGAAATTCCTATGGTGCCAACGAAGAAAGTAAATAGTGCTAATACAAGCATAGAAAATAGCATAGTATTGTCCGATTCATGAGGATACGAGAAAGTATTGTTAGTGCCAAAATAGGTAATATCGATAAAAGGTCGCGTTAGGTTTTTTACCTTTCCACCAATTCGGTGGAAAGGTGTCTTCTTGCAAAAACAAGAAGCCCTTTCATTATTATTCATTGTTAATAAAGCTAATAACTGCATTTTTTTTTTGAATACTTTTTGCCCTTCTTTACCCCATAACGATATTAAATAGAATGAACTCTTTTTTTTTCCATTGTAATTTTGAAAATGAACGTTAAAATGTCCCTCAAAAACAAGTAAATAGATCCGAAACATATAAAATGCGGTTAATCCTGCTGTGGAAAAAGCTATTATTGCAAAAATTGGTGAATATAACCAACTATTATTAAGAATTTCATCTTTGGACCAAAAACAGGCAAAGGGTGGAATACCGCAAAGAGAAAGTGTACCCACCAAAAAAGCGGTTTTTGTAATTGGCACATGTTTTTTTAAACCACCCATAAGAACCATATTTTGACTTTTATCTGGAGAATATCCAACAATAGCTTCCATTGAATGAATAATGGATCCGGATCCTAAAAACAACAATGCTTTTGAATAAGCATGAGTAATTAAATGAAATAAAGCAGCTCGATAAGAGCCCATACCTAAAGCTAACATCATATAGCCCAATTGAGACATTGTAGAATAGGCTAAACCTCTCTTAATATCCTTTTGAGCAAGAGCTAAACTAGCCCCCAATACTACTGTTATTATACCTATCAAAGCGATTCCATTCATTATGTAAGGTATAACTACGAAAAGAGGAAGAAGCCGGGCTACAAGAAAAATTCCCGCCGCTACCATAGTAGCAGCATGTATAAGAGCTGAAATAGGAGTAGGCCCTTCCATAGCATCTGGTAACCATATATGAAGGGGGAATTGGGCAGATTTAGCAACTGAACCGGCAAATAACAGGAAGGAACACAAAATAGCAAATAGAAGATTCACTTCATTATTAGAAATCAAGTTATTGAATATTTCAAACAAATCCCGAAATTCTAAACTACCCGTTATCCGATAAAGACCTAAAATTCCTAATAAAAAACAAAAATCCCCTATACGATTAGTTACAAAGGCTTTTTGACAAGCATTTGCTGCAATAGGGCGTGTGAACCAAAAACCTATTAATAGATAAGAACACATTCCAACCAATTCCCAAAAAATATAAATTTGTATCAAATTAGAACTAGTAACCAATCCCAACATTGAAGTATTAAAAAAACTCATAGAAGCAAAAAATCTCAAATATCCTTGATCGTGAGACATATAACTGTCACTATAAATAAGAACCAGAATTCCAACCGTAGTAATTAATATTGACATAATAGAGGTAAGTGAATCGATCAAGTGACCAAACTCTAAAGAAAGATCATTATTGATAGTCCAAGACCCTACATATTGATAGATAGAACTGGTATTTATTTGATGAATAGACACATCGATTGAAAAAATCATAACTATACTTAACAACAAAACACTAGGAAAAGCCCACATACGGCGAAGATTTTTTGTTGCCATCGGAAAAAGTAGAAGTCCTACTCCTATTAACATTGGAACTGGAAGTGGAATCAAAGGTATGACCCATGAATATTGATATGTAAATTCCATACAAAAAAAAATAAAAAAAAAGAAAGATTTTTCTTTTTTTTCTTAATTTAATGAATTTTGTTTCTTATTTGCAGATTTTATCTCTTTTGAAAGGCTTCAGTTAATAAAAACTTAAGATATGCAAAACAAACTTAAATAGAATTTTCTATTGTTAATTATTTTGAATCTTTGCTTTGTCCAATACTTCCAATATTGCAAAGCACGAAGTGAAAATGAATCAAAAAAATTTGAATTATTTTTCTATAATTACACAAATTTCCATCTATAATCTATAGATGGAGGAAAACGAATCCCACAAAAACAAAAAACATTAGTTTATTTTGATATGAATTATCAAAAAAAGTCCATATGAACTAACTTCTAACTGAATAAAATAAAGCATTTTTTTTAGTTTGTTTATTGATATTCAGAAAATCATTTGTTCATTTTGGAACTAATTTGTTTTTTTCCATAAAACCTATGTTTATAAAAAGGGTTATGATATTCAACAATTTACTTTACATAGACCTGAAAAAAGAGAATGAAGAGACACGATCTTTTCAAATCATATATATATTAATATTTAATAAATTTTATTTTAATTTTAAAAAATTAATGATCAATTTGGTTCAAATTTCAAATGAAAATGAAATTAAGAGAACCCGTTCATCAAGCCGGATCCATTCATTTTTTTTTATTAACCAAGATAAGGGTTGGGTTCTTAAACTTTTTCGATGTATTTTAGTATAAAAGCAGTACGACGAAAATAGACAGTTTTTTATTTGTAAAAATGACATAAAAAATGACTAGAACAAAAAAAAGATAATAGCTAAATATATGGCTAATGAAATTAAAGAAAAATTCGTTTTGAACAATAGATGTCTTTGACATACAACCATAGCAATTAATAAATTAATATCATTTTTAAATGGCAGTTCCAAAAAAACGCACTTCTATATCAAAAAAACGGATTCGGAAAAATATTTGGAAAAAGAAGGGATATTGGGCAGCATTGAAAGCTTTTTCGTTAGCGAAATCTCTTTATACAGGGAAGTCAAAAAGTTTTTTTGTGCAAAAAAAACAAACATTGGAATAATCTGAATTAGACGAATGCGAAGAATAGTGTAATTTCGTTTATTATTTTCGAATTTCATTTTTTTTATATGTATTTAGATAACTAAAAATCTATATATATATAACTTATAACTAAAAAAAAGAATAAGAAATACAGTAAGAATTTATATTTATTAATATTTTTAACTGATGAATATAAAAAATGAAACCTATTTTGCCCTTCTGATAATTATTATTCTACATATCATAAGGTAGAATAATAATTCTTTTGAATTCTAATTGGAATTTTCTAAATCTTACGAAAAAATGGTATTTTTTTTTCACAAAAAAAGAATAAATAGAACACGGTTTCCATCTTTTTAGTATGTTTTCTCCTTTTTTCTTTCGGGATGGGGATTCTTATTTTCCCCATCGACCCCGAATAATCAATAAAAAAATTTATTCTTTTTTTCTTTAATTTAATATTTAATAATTGAAAATAGACTGTTTACTAAACAAATGTTGTATTTGAATTAACTCTTTCAATCTCGACGATTGACTAAAAATCAGCTATTATGATTTCGAGCAAGCCGCTATGGTGAAATCGGTAGACACGCTGCTCTTAGGAAGCAGTGCTAGAGCATCTCGGTTCGAGTCCGAGTAGCGGCATGGCATCTTCAAAAAGAGTAAGTCCTTCTAATTAATTCAATTCCCGATTTCCACTCCTATAATTCTAATTTAGAATTAGGAACTCCCTTTTTTAGTTTATTAATTTCTTAATATATGATATTTTCAACTTTAGAGCATCTATTAACTCACATATCGTTTTCGGTCGGATCAATTCTAATTGCAATTCATTTGATAACCTTATTAGTCAATGAAATCGTAAGACTATATGATTCGTCTGAAAAAGGAATGATAGTTTCTTTTTTCTGTATAACAGGATTATTAGTTACTCGTTGGATTTTTTCGGGACATTTACCATTAAGTGATTTATATGAATCACTAATCTTTCTTTCATGGGGTTTTTCCATTTTTCATATGATTCCCCGTTTTAAAAAACATAAAAACAATTTAAGGAAAATAATCGCACCAAGTGTTCTTTTTACTCAAGGCTTTGCTACTTCGGGTCTTTTAACAAAAATGCATCAATCCGCAATATTAGTACCCGCTCTCCAATCCTATTGGTTAATGATGCACGTAAGTATGATGGTATTGGGCTATGCAGCTCTTTTATGTGGATCATTATTATCAGTAGCTCTTTTAGTAATTACATTTCGAAAAGTCATAAGGATTTTTGGTAAGAGAAATCATTTTGATTTTTTAAATGAGTCATTTTCTTTTGTTGAGATCTTGAACGAAAGAAAGAATGTTTTACGAAAGACTTCCTTTCTTTCTTCTAGAAATTATTACAGGTTTCAATTTATTCAACAATTGGATCGTTGGAGTTATCGTATTATTAGTCTAGGATTTATCTTTTTAACCATCGGCATTCTTTCGGGAGCAGTATGGGCTAATGAGGCATGGGGATCATATTGGAATTGGGATCCAAAGGAAACTTGGGCGTTTATTACTTGGCTGATATTTGCGATTTATTTACATACTAGAAAACAAAAAAAATGGGAAGGTGTAAATTCTTCAATAGTGGCCTCTATGGGATTTCTTATAATTTGGATATGTTATTTTGGTATCAATCTATTAGGAATAGGACTACATAGTTATGGTTCATTTACATCTAATTGAAGTCAGTAAGGGACTTGAGAAATACAAATAGAAACATAGTAAGCATATATATTAATATAAGAAAACTTCGCAAAAATCGTCGAGAACCCTTTAAATCAATGTAGTAGTTCAAGGGGTTCTCGCAAACACCAACCATATTTGGTTACAATTCATTTTTAAGTTAAGATAAGAAAAAATGTTTCTTTTTTGGACAAAAAAGAAAAATAGGATTTCTTATTTCTTTTTTTTTTTTTACTGTTTTTTTTTCTTTATGAAAACTATCTATAATTAGATAGAATAGATTCGACCTTGTCAACTGATAATGAGAGAATAAAATCTGGATAAATACCAATACCTATTACAGGTATAAGAATAGAAATCGAAATAAATAACTCTCGCGCCCCAGAATCAAAAAAAGAAAAGTTTGGTGTATTAAAAAGCTTGTATCCATAGAACATCTGGCGTAACATAGATAATGAATAAATAGGAGTTAATATCATTCCAATTGCCGTTACAAAAGTCATTAGTATTTTTGTCATTAAAAAAGATTTTGGACTGGTAATTATTCCAAAAAAGACTATCAATTCTGCAACAAAACCGCTCATGCCCGGCAATGCAAGAGAAGCCATCGATAAGATACTGAACATCGTGAATATTTTTGGCATTTGGATAGCCATTCCGCCCATTTCGTCGAGATAAAGAAGACGGATTCTATCATAACTCGTTCCTGCCAAGAAAAAAAGCGCCGCGCCAATAAATCCATGAGAGATTATTTGTAAAATAGCTCCGTTAAGTCCCGTATCGCTTATAGAACCTATTCCTATCATTATGAAACCCATATGAGATACGGAGGAATAAGCTATTCTTTTTTTTAAATTACGTTGACCAAGAGATGTTGCAGCTGCATATATTATTTGAATTGCGCCTAATATCATTAACCAGGGAGAAAATATAGAATGAGCGTGGGGTAATAATTCCATATTAATTCGAACCAATCCATATGCTCCCATTTTTAATAAGATTCCGGCTAAAAGCATACAAGTACTATAATGTGCTTCTCCGTGGGTGTCTGGTAACCATGTATGTAAGGGTATAATCGGCGATTTGACAGCAAAAGCAATAAGAAATCCAATATAAAAGAGTATTTCCAGTACCGCAGGATACGATTGATTAGCCGATGTTTCAAAATTGAATATTGGTTCATTGGAACCATATAAACCAATACCTAAAACTCCCATTAAAAAAAAAATAGAACTTCCCGCAGTGTACAAAATAAACTTTGTAGCTGAATACAAACGTTTCTTTCCGCCCCACATCGATAAAAGTAAATAAACGGGAATTAATTCTAATTCCCACATAATGAAAAAAAGAAAAATGTCTTGAGAAGAAAATGATCCTATTTGACCGCTATACATTGCTAACATCAGGAAATGGAATAATCTGGATTCTCTAGTAACCGGCTGGGCCGCTAAAGTAGCTAAAGTGGTGATAAATCCCGTCAGTAAAATGGGTCCTATAGATAGTCCATCTATTCCAAATCTCCAGTAAAAATTAAAAAAATCGATCCATTTATAATTCTCTGTCAGTTGGATTAATGGATCGTCCAATTGGAAATGATAACAGAATGCATAGGTTGTTAGAAGGAGATCTATTAAACATATACAAATAGTATACCACCTAATGACTTTATTTCCTCTATGAGGAAATAAGAAGATTAAAGAACCCGCGAATATTGGCAAAACTACAATTATTGTTAACCAAGGAAAAAAATTCGTGGTAAAAATAAGATACACTTGGGCCAGAAAAACGCGTGCTCAAAATACACAAAAAAATTTTTTTATGTATTTTGAGCACGCGTTTTTATCAGTAAAAAAATGTATTCTTGGGGAGGTTGAAACGTATCAATAAGCTAGACCCATGCTTCGGGTTGTTTCATGCCATAAATAAACTCGAACACTCAAAAAATCTGTCGGACAGGCAGATTCACATCTCTTACAACCGACACAGTCCTCTGTTCTTGGAGCAGAAGCAATTTGTTTAGCTTTACATCCGTCCCAAGGTATCATTTCTAACACATCTGTAGGGCAAGCTCGGACACATTGAGTACATCCTATACACGTATCATAAATCTTTACTGAATGTGACATTGGATCTATTCATTTTTTAACATCCGAAATTTTCGATCTAGTAGAAAATTGATAAATGAATCATATATTTCTACACCAGATGAATCAATGATTTACCAGAATTTGTCTAATCAATCTATTTCTAGATCAATTCATAAGAATACAGGGGCCAAGATGCTTTGATTTCTTACGTTTTCGCAAACATGATCATACATTAAACATGATCATACATTATATATCATACATGCTAATTTGAATTGAAATTGATGAATATTCGAATTTCAATATTCGAAATTCGAAATTTTATGATTAATATTATTTATTCAACAAATTCGATTGATTAATACGAGTGGATTTTCTGTTACGATAAACTGACGAAACAATAGCCGGTCCAATAGCTGCTTCAGCGGCTGCAATAGCTATACAAAAAATTGAAAAAATATTTCCTTTTAATTGGCGACTATCAAAAAAATCAGAAAATGTTACAAAATTGATATTAACCGCATTCAGTATAAGTTCAAGACACATGAGGGCTCTAACCATATTTCGGCTCGTGATCAATCCATAGATACCGATAGAAAATAAATAGGCACTCAAAACAAGTACATGTTCGAGCATCATGGATCAACTCCTTATCAATTTCGATTCATTTCAATATGAACAACAATTCAAGGGATTTGATTGACTAGAGAATATAACAAATACGGACCAAAAGAATTCTTAATAAATCGAAAAAAAAAGTCTTTTCGACATACACAATGTTTCACATTTACATAGAATTGAAGGGAAATGGATCTTATAAGAGAGAATCAAATTCAATCCATTTGGATTACTGTTGCTAGTTCTAAAGATTTCTTACTGGCGAGCCACGACAATTGCGCCTATCAAAGCAGCTAAAAGAATTATGGAAATTAGTTCAAATGGAAGAAAAAAGTCTGTTGATAAATGAATTCCAATTTGTTGACTATTACTTATCAAATCTTGCTCTAGAATCTGATTTGATTTTGTAGTCCAAATAATACCGTACCATGATGTATCTAGAATAGTAGTCATTAGTGAAACAAAAATACTTGTACAAACCATCAAAGTAACTCCATCCCCAATGGTCCAAAGATGAAAATCTTGATAATATTCTGAACCATTCATGAACATCACAGCAAATATGATTAAAACGTTTATAGCTCCCACGTAAATAAGTAACTGTGCTGCAGCTACAAAATGGGAATTTGATAAAATATAGAATAAAGATATACAAACAAGAACTAGTCCCAACGAAAAGGCAGAAAAAATTGGGTTGGTAAGGAATACGACTCCTATACTTCCTAATAAAAGACCCGATCCCAGAAAGACTAAAAAAAAATCATGTATTGGTTCAGGCAAATCCATTGTAGATAAAATAAGAGATAAAAAAATCGATATTTCATGACCTTTTTGATAGGACCAGGAACCCATTTTATATAAAAAATTCCTAATTGAATGAAATCTAAGGAGTATGAATTGATAATATACAATTAGAGGACTAATCTCATTCTTTATACGAAACAGTAGTCCGAAACTATACTATAGTATATATATATTTTTGTATATATATATTTGAAAAAATTACAATATTCTATTTATTCTAACTATATTCTATATATTTATAATATGAATATATTTTTAATAATATTAATCTATTTCATTTATAGATTTAGATTCAATTTCTAGTTTATTTATATATTTTATATATATATAATTTATATAAATATAGATATAATTTAGTATCTATAAATAATTTAGTATCTATAATAAATATTAAATTTAAATAAATATTAAATTTAGTATCTATAAAAAATATTAGATAATATATATAATTCTTTAGATTTTTATTTATTTTATTAAAATTCTTATTATATTATTTCTAGAATATAATGTTTATATATGATAATATAAATATTTTATATTAAAATTTTTTTTAGTTGAGAATTTTATTTGAGTTGAGGTGAATTGAAAATTGTTCGGATTGTATAATCATCAATTACTGACATTGGTAAACGGCCCAAAGCAATTTGATTATAATTCAATTCGTGACGATCATAAGTTGAAAGTTCATATTCCTCAGTCATTGATAAACAATTTGTTGGACAATACTCAACGCAATTACCACAAAATATACAGATCCCGAAATCAATACTGTAATTAAGCAATCGTTTCTTTCGAATATCAGTTTCCAGTTTCCAATCAACAACGGGTAGATCTATAGGACATACACGAACACATACTTCACAAGCAATGCATTTATCAAATTCAAAATGGATTCGACCGCGGAAACGTTCCGATGTGATTAATTTTTCATAAGGATATTGAATAGTTACGGGCAAACGATTTGCGTGGGATAAGGTAATCATGAAACTTTGACCAATGTACCTTGCGGATCGTACTGTTTGTTGGCCATAATTCATAAACCCATTTATCATAAGAAACATATCGTGAATATCTATAAAGAATTTGATTTTGTTTCTTTATCTTGTTTGAAACAAGTTATGAATATCGAATACCAACCTTTTACAGTGAAAACAATTGAAACGAAGTTGTTAATAATAGATTACCGAGAGAAATAGGTAAAAGAAATTTCCATCCAAAATTTAATAATTGGTCTATCCTTAGCCTAGGTAAAGTCCATCTTGTTGTGATAGAAATGAACAAGAACAAATAAGTTTTAGCTAATGTAATAAAGATACCAATTATAGTTCCAAATATTCCATATGCTTTATTTATTTCAAAAAGCTCAGAAACGAATATGTACGGAAGAGAGATATTCCAACCGCCCAAGTAAACAACTGTTACAAATAATGAAGAAATTAATAGGTTTAAATAGGAAGCAACGTAAAATAAACCAAATTTGATACCCGAATATTCGGTTTGATAACCGGCTACTAATTCTTCTTCTGCTTCTGGTAAATCAAAAGGTAATCTTTCACATTCCGCTAGGGAAGAAATTAGAAAAACGATAAAACCTATAGGTTGACGCCACAAATTCCATCCCCAAAAACCATATTTTGATTGCGCATCCACTATATCAACTGTACTTGAACTGTTAGATAATCATAGTCGGTGATAACATTACTGTTTTCATCGCTATTACAGAACTGTACATGAGATTTTCATCTCATACAGCTCCTCGAGGCCATAAATAAATCTAAGGACCGAGTCGGTTATTTTTGTTCTATTTCTTTTGGATATATCCCCCCAGTATAGATAGGATTCAAATCTATTGGACGGCCCTGAATTAGACCAATTGAATTCTGTCTGTTAGAATAAAAAATAGAAATCTGTTTTAATAATAAAAAAGGTACTTCTGAATTTCTCTCATCCCTTAATAATTTGAATTTTTCGAGTAATAACTTAATTCTTAAATAAAATACTCCTTTAGAATTCTAAATAACCCATCGTTTTCGATTACGAACAAGAATTATACATTAGTTTATGAATTATGACATGAATTCTATCTCCATAACTATGGAGATAAGACAGAGGGATCTCTCTTTCTTTGTTTATTGTAATTGTATTATTATTTCTATTTTTTTCGTTCCTATTCTTCTTTTTTATGTGCATAAAGAGCACTTTTTTAAAATGAAAGGATTATTTCGTTCCGGATAGTCATTTATTTAACCGGTGGATAGGAGTATACTCTGGATCGGAATTGTGGGGAGTACTGCTTGATTATTTCTACCAACTTAAAGCCCCAATTAGTATTCTTTTTTTTTATGCAGAAATGCTCTTTTGGAAAATTTACATAATCTCCATTACTAATCCTTTGTGTATCTTGGTGTTTCTAACCATCCACTCATTTTTTATCATTTCAAAATCCCATCCCTTAATTTCTTATTTATTTCATTTCTATTTATTTTTATGGTAATACATGTATAGGAATTCATACAAACATTAGTGAAAACTCAATAAGGTTGGTCTTTTGAACCCGCTTCAAGACAGGATGACTAATCAACCAATCTTGGGGTAAATGGTCTCTTTCGCTTATAATTCTTTTTGAATTCTTATACATAGAAAATGAGATTCAATATTTTTACTGCAAATAAATTCAAATTTCAAAATCATAATATATTCGAATTATATATATTCTAGTATATAGCCTAGTTTATATATATATAAATTTAAATGAATTCGTGAATTCGAAGCTGTTTTATTTCACTCATATAACTATCTGATTTAGTTCATCAATCCGAATTTTGAATAATAATGAAGAACAAAATGAGAATATCTTTTTAATCTACCCCTCTTTCTTGTAATTTCTTATAAAAAAAAGAGTATGAAAAAGTTTCTGTCTCAACGAATCGCACGTAGAGATATTGATAACACACATAGATTTAATGGTATTTCATAACTAATTGATTGAGCAGCAGCCCGTAGACCACCCAAAAAGGAATATTTATTATTTGACCCATATCCTGACATAAGAAGTCCAATGGGAGCAATACTCGAAATAGCAATCCATAAAAAAACACCGATATTGAGATCAGCTAAAACCAAGTTATAGGAAAAAGGAATTACTGAATAGCTTACTAGAATTGATATAACTGATATGGATGGTCCGATAGTGAATAAACGAGTATCTCCTCGAGAGGGAAGAAGATTCTCTTTGAAAAGTAGTTTTGTTCCATCCGCTAGAGCTTGAAGAACTCCCAAAGGACCGGCATATTCAGGTCCAATACGCTGTTGTATCCCTGCGGATATTTCTCTTTCTAACCATACAATCACTAGTACACCTATTGTGATTCCCAATACGAGAATCAAAATAAGGCCGAGTATCCATAGAATTCCATAGATCTCTTTTAAAGATTCCAATCTCGAAAAAGAATCGATATCTTCTACTTCTGTTGTTTCCATTATCATTTCAACGATCAACTTCTCCCATAATAATATCTATGCTACCTAGTATCGTCATAATATCAGCCAATTTCATTCTTTTAACTAACTGAGGAAGAATTTGCAAATTGATAAAACCGGGTGGACGAATTTTCCATCTCCAAGGAAAACCATTCCGATCTCCTATTAGAAAAATTCCTAATTCTCCCTTTGGGGCTTCAACTCTTACATAAAGCTCTTGTTTCGGCAATTCAAAAGTCGGAGACGGTTTTTTACTAATGAATCGATAGTCAAAATCATTCCATTCCGGATCCTTTTCTCTATCAAAGCAGCGGATTTCTAGATTTTCATAGGGGCCTCCTGGAATTCCTTCCAGAACCTGTTGAATAATTTTTATAGATTCCGTCATTTCACCAATTCGGACTAAATAACGAGCTAATGAATCTCCTTCTTTTTGCCATTGAACTTCCCAATCAAATTCCTCGTAACACTCATAATGATCAACTTTACGAAGATCCCAACGTATTCCGGAAGCCCGTAGCATTGGTCCCGATAAACCCCAATTTATTACTTCCTTTTCACTAATAGTGCCGACTCCTTCAACCCGTTCTAAAAAAATAGGATTTCGCGTAATAAGTTTTTGATATTCAACAACCCCTGTTAAAAAAGAATCGCAAAAATCCAAACATTTCTCTATCCAGCCATAAGGTAGATCGGTCGCTACTCCTCCGATACGAAAATAATTATGCATCATTCTCATACCAGTGGCAGCTTCGAATAGATCATATATTAATTCTCTTTCTCTAAAAATATAGAAGAAAGGAGTTTGTGCACCAATATCTGCCATAAAGGGTCCAAGCCATAGCAGGTGAGAAGCTATACGACTCAACTCCAACATAATTACTCGAATATAGCTGGCTCTCTTAGGTACTTGAATATTTCCTAACTGTTCTGGCCCATTTACCGTTATTGCTTCTGTAAACATAGTAGCTAAATAATCCCAACGTGTTACATAAGGCAGATACTGTATAATTGTTCGGTTTTCCGCAATTTTTTCCATCCCTCTGTGTAAATAACCCAATATTGGTTCACAATCAATAACATCTTCACCATCTAGAGTAACAATGAGTCGAAGAACACCGTGCATTGATGGGTGGTGAGGACCCATATTGACTATCATGAGGTCTTTTCTTGTAGCTGGGGCATTCATAGGTTTTTCCTAGATTCATTCTTCCATGAATTGCTTAAAACAAAAAAGAAGTTCATCAAAGTTCAATTAAGATATAATAAATCGAATAATTCAAAACCACTCCTCAAATTAACTTAACGAGTTTGTGACCCCCGACGAATACCCAACTGATTAATTAATTTTTTATAACGTATTCCGTTTTTCTTTGACAAATAAGACAGTAGTCGTTGGCGTTTTCCCAGAATTTTCTGTAAACCTCGTTGAGATAAATAGTCTTTTTTGTGCAATTCCAAATGTGAAGTAAGTCTTCGTATCTTAGTGGTGAAATTAAATACTTGAAATTCAACCGATCCCGGGTTTTCTTCTTTTTTTTCTTGTAAAATAACTGGTATAAATGGATTTTTTACCATAAAATGAAAACGGCCCCCCTTCCCTCTTTTTTATAGTTATAGATCTTTTTTTTGATCAGTAATAATAATGATACTCATTCATTTTGAATTTGGTATATATAAAATTTGAATTTCTTTAAAAATTTCTTATTTTTATTTCAAATCAAATTCATTTTGAATCAATCCAAATAGGTATAAAAAAAAAAAACACTATATTTATATTTATGTATCCATTAGATCTAGAAATGAATCCTTTTTTGATTCATTTCTAGATCTAATGGATACATCATTGAATTAGTATCATGCCTCAGAATCGAAGGTAAGATAATGTGGGTGCATCTATTTGTCTTCGCATATCAGATAGATTACGGGAAATAGAAGAAATCAAAAAGAAAATGTAGATTAACGAATTTTCAATCGCGGATACATATGTATCCTTAACATACTGAAACGACTGCCATTATTGGTATCAAACCAATAGCGATTCATACAAGCTAAATCTTCTAATCGATAATTTGGCCAAAGAAAGAATTTTAAATAAATTTGTTTTTGTTTATCTCTATCTTCTTTACTTTTACCCAAAACTACTTGACAGCAATTATTTACTTTATCCTCATTGTAAAATGCTGTATTTCTGTTCCTATAAGTTAAACACATTAAAATTCTCAATTCTCTACGACGTCTAGAGGATAAAATATTTTCAGGAACAAGAAAATCATAATGCTTTTGTTCTTTCTTTTCAGTCATCTTGTGATGTCTTGAAATGGCTTCATCAAAATTGTTAATATGGCTATAAAAGCTATAGCTTTTTTCGCGTTCTATTTGATTTTGATGAAATTGGTGTTTACTCTTATGAATCAATGAAGGGCCTATGGTTTGATACATAATAAATTTTCCATCATTTTTTCTAAACAGCCGCATCGGTTTGATAACAAGTAGTCCGTTTTCCAACACTGACTGATTTTTCTGATTTTTGACAGCCCCCAGAACATCTAGATTTAGGTCTCTTCTTTGAAGATAGCCTAGAACAATCTCTCTTAGATTTTTACTCGCTCTAAGCATAAGACCTGATAGTTTGATATTACTCATTATTTTTTCATCTAAGCCTTCATTCCAATCCAATTGATAACCCCAATATCTTTTTAGGAAGAAATCTAATTCCTCTTCTATCTTGTTCTTGGATTTCTTTTGCTTTTTATCCTCCTTTTTCATATCCCATTCTACATCGTTTTCAAAATCCTTTTCTTGGGTTGAAAGAGATGATTCAAGATCTACTTGACCTGCGTATTCTGTTTCTCTTTGATTTCGAGTTTCCAACTCTAATTTTTTCTTTTTAGTGATGCTTTTATTTTCACTAATTTTTGAATTTCTATTTCCATTAAAATGAAAATTGAAAAAAAGTAATTTGATTGGTATTCCCCACGGGTTACTTCTATATTCATTATAAAATATCAAAAATTTTGAGAAGAACCAATGTCTCAGAACCGATATGGATATGGAATTATTTATTATTTCTACATTCATTCCCATCCAATCAAAAAAGATTTTTTTTTCATTTGATGGGTTTATTTCTTTTTCTTCATGAGACGTAAGATAATAATCGTTATCGACCCAGATCTCCATATCCATTTTGTTTCTACGACAGAAGTTCATAATTCTCCAATCAAAATACTTTCTATCCATATTTTTTCTTTTTTCCATATAGATAATATCGCCTAGATAATTCTGGATAGGAATATCACCCGTATTTTGCGTGTTTTCTATATAGATAAAATCCTCTATAAAATTCCGGAAAGCGATATTATCAAATAGTTTTTGTTTAGACATGCCGTAAAAGCGGTGGTTATCCAGTGCTTTTCCTAGCGCTATATATTCATAATATGTTAATGAGTCTTTCTTATATGCATAATTCATAGATTTATGTGCTAAAAAATCATATGCATATTGTTTTTTTAATTTCTTTTTTATTAATAATGATTTTTGTTCTTGTTTTTTATAAAATTGGTTTTTTTCATATGAATCCCAATTTTTAAAATCTTTATTTTTATCCATACCGCGTTCATTGATTCTATTTCTCCATTTTTTTGGTACTAACCTAGACCATCTATTCTGAGATAAATTGTATTGATAATGACCGTTTAACCAATTTAGCCATTGATTCATTACAGAACTGGTAGGACATATTAATTTGGAATGAAGCACTACTCCTTTTATTCCAACAATTATTCCAAAAAGATTATCCTGAACTCGATTCGTAAGAATCGGATATGTTCCGTCATCTTTAAAAACAGATCTTACCCTATGCTTATATGAGTTATAAACTGGGTTTTGTGATAATTTGTAAAATACATATGCTTGTGACAAAGAGGATACGTCAAAAAAAATCTGCGAATTAGTATTACTAATATTAGCAATTGTATTAGAAATTGACTTTTGTATAGTCGAACAAAAGTGAATTAGACTTTCATTTGTTTTATTATTAGAAATGTATTTATTAATTTTTTCTTTTGTTGATTCAAGAAAAAGTGGTATATATTTCCTAGAAATATTAATAATTATATTAATGATACATAGATATCTTTTTATGGCTGGATTTTCAATGAAAAATTGAAAATATGCTCTTTCAATGAATAATTTCAAAAAATAATGTGATTTCCGGACTAATCGAACATTTTTTCTTTTTAATAGTTGCCAAATATTTTTTTGTAAGTCTAATCTTTTATTATTAGAAGTTGCTTTGTTAGAACTAATATTCATCTCGGGGAGTATAAATCCCTTTTTATTGTCGTTTGTACTTTTGTCTATTTCATTTATGATTCTAAATGTTCTATCCTTCAGATCTTTTATTTTTTCTTCTGTTGTTAATGAAGAATTTGTCCAATTAATAGATTGAATTGAAATGGACGATTCGTAAATCATTTGATTATTGTTAGTAATTGTTGAATCTTTTTGAGTTTCACTCAATTCATATCTTTGTCTCAATCCAAATAAAAAGATTTTTTTGAGTTTTTTTATTTTTTCTTTTACAAATAGAATCTTTTTGATGATCCATTTTGTTCTTTCGTTTTTCATTTTGAAACCTAGAAAAAATTTCTTTTTCCCTTTTTTCATTCTTTTTATGATTTCTTTAAAAATCATGTCAAAAAAATCAAATCTCTTTCGCGGAGAAGTAGAACCAAAAGGCACTTCGGTTTCTGTTCCCAAAATTGTTAAAAAGAAAAAATCCATTTTTGGTGTTTTTTGATGCTTTTCCGGCTTAGATTTGTGCCAAGGTTTCAGACGAAAAGGAAATAAGACTTTTATCTGAATACCCTCTGTTAGCCAGTTTTTCGGAAATTCTGTTTCTGATAATGGAATACCATTATAGGTGCATCTAATATGTATTTCTCTCTTCCAATCGTTTAAATCTTCCGACCATTCGGCAGTTTGAAATAATAGTATACGAACGATATTTTTAGTTATTATCAATAAGGGCACTCGAATATATTTTCTAAAAATCGATTGGGTTACTAATAAACAACCTCTTATTTCTTGACCAAAATGAATGTTATCCCAGTCTTCTGATACCTTTATACGCCTTTCTTCCATTTCTTCTTTATAAAATTCTTCTATCTGTTCTGCAGTACGGTCCAAAATTTTTTCTTTTTTAGCTTGATCTATATCTTTCCCTATCCAATATTGCAAAATCAAAGAGATTGGTTCTAAAATATCATCAAAAAAGATGACAAAGAGGTTGGCAGTTTTGTCCAAAAAAAGAGGGGAATGCGGGCCTGATTGAAGGAATTCCCCAATAACTGTTTTACGTCTTTGAGCGCGCATAGAGCCTTTTATTAGTTCTCTCCGAAAATCCGGTTGGTATGGATAATCTATTACAGCAATTTCCTCTTGTTCACCACTAGAATTGGGAATATCAT